AATATTAGGAAAGCCAATTATGCTTCACTAATTGAATGATAAATGACTACAAGCGAAGGAGATAGACGGTTTAAACAAAAAAAGACCCAAAATTTCAAACACGTGTCTAGAATCACAGGAAAACTACAAACAAAAATAGTGAAAATTAGCTCGTTAGGAGCCCATCCAAGATCGTTGTATACCCAACGAATTAGTAGCTCCCAACCGCGGGTGGAGTGAAATCCAACAAAAAAATCCGTAACTAAAAGAATAAAAAAAGCTTTTATTGAGTCATTTAAGTTATAGAAGAATTCCTGAACCCAAGAATTCAAAATGACAAGTTCCTCTTTACCCAGAAAAAAAGAACCACTTAGAATAGCCAAACAGATTATATTTGTTAAGAAATGCAAAATGATATGGAGATGGTCCTCATTATCTATTTTGGCCAATTGTATTATTTCCTTGTGTATTCCTATAGGAGGTTTTTGTACATGTGTCTTCGGTTTCTCTTTTATCATTTCGTCCAAGAGAAAAAGCTCTTCTAATTCTATGAATCCTTCTAGAATCCTTTTCTCTTGAATATCCGTTAAGAGAGTTTCAGGTTGCCTGGTATTCCACCAATTCTTAATCCAAAGTTCCAGACATTTGTTAAAAGAGAAAGAGACTCCCCAGGGCAAAAGTACGCTAAATACAAGATATAGGAAAGAAGGCAATGCTTTCTTTTTTTTCATTTTTGATCTGTAAATTGAGTTGTTAATGAATCCGCTTCATTCGCTGACTCTATATGATATTTCTTTTTTTTTGAAGCCAAAATTCTATAACAAGGTTTGAGACCTTGTCTTTGTATCTATTTCTCTTTTTGTATACTAGTGGAATTTCATTGTATTGGGTTCTTTCTTAGATCTAAATGGAGTGGAATAGAGAAATAGAATAAAAAAAAAGCTCTTTCATATGAAAAGGGAAGAATATTAGGCCATATATCTCACTTGGACAAAACAAATTAGAAGCAATTTTCTCTTATCCTCAGTTGTTCCTTCCTTTAGATAAATACTAGAAAATACCCTTACAATTTAAATGACAAAAATTGCAATTGGTACTCAAAATACTTCAATTGGTACGCGCAAGAAATAGGCCAATTCGGCAGCTTTTTGTTCTATTTCTCGTGGAGTAAAAAACTTTTCATCGGTACGAGTCAAGGGAATGACTCCCTGGCCACGTATTTCCATATAAAGGATACGACGAGGATAAAGACCCTCTTTAACCTGAATTCTAATTGATTGGATATCCCGCACAAGGAATCGAAGGAAGATGCGACGTTTTATTCCAGGGAATCCCCAACGAAAAATGCACACTATTCCTTCTTTTCTATCAAATCGGTCATAACCACTGCCTACATTCCACAAAATAGTGCACCACAAATAGGAGCTAATGAATAGGCCCGCGATTCCGTAGAAAGACATCACGACCCCCTGTGGAAAAAAAAGAATTTGTTGAGATGGAAGTACGGATATCATATTCTTACCAAGATAACTGGAAGCCCCAACCGCTAAGAATCCTAATGAACCTAGAAAAAGAATACAGGCCCAGAAAAAATTACCTCTTTTTCGAGAACCTTTTAGAAGTTCTATCCATATGTGTTCTGATCGCCAATTCATATTAGATATACTAAATCCAGCAGCGGTTAATTGAAATTGAGAGAATAAGCTAAATGATTTTGACTTTACTTTTTTGGATTCTGAAATCGCCTTCAGCAGCTAGTACTCCTGTGAAATAATTGGTTAGATACATTGACTTTCTATTCAAAAAAATTTCTGGATCCACTTAAAATTAAAAAAACTCGGCTACGCATATGTATGCTTTTTTACTCGTAGCCTATATCTGCATCCATGGACGTTTTTCATTTGTGTGTAGAAAGAGCTACATACCCTATCATATTAATATATTACTTACACTAAAAAATATTTGTATTATGATCCTGGAAAGACATTTAGCAAATTTGGCCCCGTCGGTTCTAGACAATCTTATTTTTCTGCACATAAAGAAATAAAGAAGCCATTGCAATTGCCGGAAATACTAAGCCTACTAAAGGCACGAAAATAGAGGGTAAGTTTAAATCTGTCATAGAATAGGTGTCTCAATTCCAATTTACTATTTCTATCTATTCGAAATATATCTTAAGATTCTTATGATATAATTAAGTATATCTATTATAAGGAATATTGACTATTGTATTTTTGAGTTTGCAAAATACAGATTTTTTATAGATAAAGAATACTAACTATTCTAGAAAAGTATTCTTTATCTATATCTATAAAAAAACTGAATGGAATGGATAATTTGATTTTTCTTTTTCCATTCTCATGGCCTTTCTAATCGAACTTTAGGATTCAAAAAAAAGCAATTGTGAAAATGAAAGAAATACCTCTTTCAGAATACCCTTTAATTTAAAAAGTAGAATAGAAGTGGAATAGAATATCCGGTTGACCAGGGTAATGATCATACGTCTGTAATGCATTGTATGTCCCAGAATAGGTCCCATTCTTTTACCCTTTCCGGGTAGTCGATGGCTATTCACAGCTACTACCTTAACACCAAAGAAGAGCTCGACCCAATGCTTTATTTCTGTCTTAGTGAATCCCGATTCGACATTAAAAGTATATTGATTCTTTCCCAATAAACGAAGACTTTTTTCTGTAAATACTGCGTATTTGATTCCATTATCGTATGATAATACTATATTTTGATTTGTATTTGTTTATTGTATTTTACCTTTCTATATTCTATATATCTAGAATAGAAGAATCTCGATTTGTCAAGTCTCATCATCGTATCAAGATCTATTTAAATTTGGCTCGATCTTTTAAAAGATCGAGCCAAATTTAATTGCAATCAATTATAAGAATAAAGAAGAATTACTGCATTTCGTAACTTATTTTTTCTCTTTCTATTTCGCTTCTTTTTTATTTAGACCTTCTTTATATCTAGTTTTATCCACTTAATCGATGGTATCTACCGGCTTGAAATCGAATGTGATAGCTTTCCATACTTCACAAGCTGCGGCTAGTTCAGGACTCCATTTGCAAGCTGCTCGGATAATTTCATTACCTTCACGAGCAAGATCGCGCCCTTCGTTACGAGCTTGTACACAGGCTTCTAAAGCCACCCGATTAGCTGCTGCACCTGGTGCATTCCCCCAAGGATGTCCTAAAGTTCCTCCACCAAATTGTAATACGGAATCGTCTCCAAAGATTTCGGTCAGAGCTGGCATATGCCAAACATGAATACCCCCTGAAGCCACAGGTATAACACCTGGCATGGATACCCAGTCCTGCGTGAAAAAGATACCGCGAGAACGATCTTTTTCAATATAATCATCGCGCAATAAATCAACAAAACCTAAAGTCATTTCGCGTTCCCCTTCTAACTTACCTACTACTGTACCGGCGTGGATATGATCTCCCCCAGACATACGCAATGCTTTAGCTAATACACGGAAATGCATACCATGATTTTTCTGTCTATCAATAACTGCATGCATTGCTCGGTGAATGTGAAGAAGTAGGCCGTTGTCGCGGCAATAATTAGACAAAGTAGTATTTGCGGTGAATCCTCCAGTTAAGTAGTCATGCATTATAATAGGAACCCCTAATTCCCTCGCAAATACAGCTCTCTTAATCATTTCTTCGCATGTACCTGCAGTCGCATTCAAGTAATGCCCCTTGATTTCGCCGGTTTCGGCTTGTGCTTTATAAATTGCTTCGGCACAAAAGACAAAACGGTCTCTCCAGCGCATAAATGGTTGTGAGTTTACGTTTTCATCATCTTTGGTAAAATCAAGTCCACCGCGTAGACACTCATAACATGCTCTACCGTAATTTTTTGCGGATAATCCCAATTTTGGTTTAATAGTACATCCCAATAACGGACGACCATACTTGTTCAACTTATCCCTTTCAACTTGGATACCATGAGGCGGACCTTGGAAAGTTTTTGCATAAGCAGCAGGAATTCGTAGATCCTCCAAACGTAGAGCACGTAGGGCTTTGAAACCAAATACGTTACCCACAATGGAAGTAAACATGTTAGTAACAGAACCCTCTTCAAATAGATCTAACGGATAAGCTACATAACAGATATATTGGCTGTCTTCCCCAGGAACGGGTTCGATGTGATAGCATCGTCCTTTGTAACGATCAAGACTGGTAAGTCCATCAGTCCAAACAGTTGTCCATGTACCAGTAGAAGATTCCGCAGCTACTGCAGCCCCTGCTTCTTCAGGCGGAACCCCGGGCTGAGGAGTTACTCGGAATGCTGCCAAGATATCAGTATCCTTGGTTTCGTATTCCGGGGTGTAGTAAGTCAATTTATAATCTTTAACACCAGCTTGAAATCCAACACCTGCTTTAGTTTCTGTTTGTGGTGACATAAGTCCCTCCCTACAACTCATGAATTAAGAATTCTCACAACGACAGGGTCTACTCGATATGGACTAAGCGTAAATTTTACAAAAATCTTAAAAAAAAAAAAAAAAAAAAGATATTCAATTAATATCAACTCATTAAATAAAAAAGGGAGTATGCTTAAGTTAATGAATATGTTTCATTCATATATAATGCGTACACCCTGTGTACGTTCTATCCTATAGGAATTCTACTATAGGAATTCGATAGGGATTGAGTTATTGTTATGGTAAGTTAACATGGTTCATTATTAAACCATAGATTTGATTCACCAAATCCATCATTATTGTATACTCTTTGATAGATATAGCGCAACCCAAACTAATCCCTTAATTCTTATTTTACAATTTTAGAAGTTCTTATCTTAATAAGCCCCTTTCTTATTTTGAATCTAAATACCTAAATACTAAGAAAATTCTCTGTTGACAGCAATCTATGCTTCACAGTAGTATATATTTTGTATATCCAAGTCCTAGACAGGAAAGTATAGGAGGCAAAGATCCTTGACAAAAGGAAAACTGTCTATGAAAAAAAAGATTGATGGAACTTTCCACCGGACTCATTCCATGAGTAAACGAGTGAATGGGATTCGCTTAGGCAACAAAATCAAGTGCTAGTCCCCTTTTCTTTTTTATTGAATTAACTAATTCATTTCCTTTTCACTTTTGGATTTTTGGATATTTTTTTTTTTTATTTGATTTGGCATTATTCAACAAGAAAAAAAAGAAAAATTTCGAGAAATTGCTTTTTTTAGAATTATGTGATAATTATGAGAACCAATCCTACTACTTCGCGTCCCGGGGTTTCCACAATTGAAGAAAAAAATGCAGGGCGTATTGATCAAATTATTGGACCCGTGCTGGATATCACTTTTCCCCCGGGCAAGTTGCCTTATATTTATAACGCTTTGATAGTCAAGAGTCGGGCCACTGCCGATAAGCAAATTAATGTGACTTGCGAGGTACAACAATTATTAGGAAATAATCGAGTTAGAGCTGTAGCTATGAGTGCTACAGACGGGTTGATGAGAGGAATGGAAGTGATTGACACAGGAGCTCCTCTTAGTGTTCCGGTCGGTGGAGCTACTCTCGGACGAATTTTTAACGTTCTTGGGGAGCCTATTGACAATTTGGGTCCTGTAGATACTAGTGCAACATTCCCTATTCATAGATCCGCGCCTGCCTTTATTGAGTTAGATACGAAATTATCTATCTTTGAAACGGGTATTAAGGTGGTCGATCTTTTAGCTCCTTATCGACGTGGCGGAAAAATCGGACTATTTGGGGGGGCAGGAGTAGGTAAAACAGTACTCATCATGGAATTAATCAATAACATTGCTAAAGCTCATGGAGGCGTATCCGTATTTGGCGGAGTAGGGGAACGGACTCGCGAAGGAAATGATCTTTATATGGAAATGAAGGAATCCGGAGTAATTAATGAAAAAAATATTGAGGAATCAAAGGTAGCTCTAGTCTATGGCCAAATGAATGAACCGCCGGGAGCTCGTATGAGAGTCGGTTTAACTGCCCTAACTATGGCAGAATATTTCCGAGATGTTAATAAGCAAGACGTGCTTTTATTCATCGATAATATCTTTCGTTTTGTTCAAGCAGGATCGGAAGTATCCGCCTTATTAGGGAGAATGCCCTCTGCAGTGGGTTATCAACCTACCCTTAGTACAGAAATGGGTTCTTTACAAGAAAGAATTACTTCTACCAACAAGGGATCGATAACTTCGATCCAAGCCGTTTATGTACCTGCGGACGATTTGACCGACCCTGCTCCTGCCACAACATTTGCACATTTGGACGCTACTACCGTACTTTCCAGAGGATTAGCTTCCAAGGGTATTTATCCCGCAGTAGACCCTTTAGATTCAACCTCAACTATGTTACAGCCTCGGATTGTTGGCAAGGACCATTATGAAACTGCGCAAAGAGTTAAGGAAACTTTACAGCGTTACAAGGAACTTCAGGACATTATTGCAATTCTTGGGTTGGATGAATTATCGGAGGAGGATCGTTTAACTGTAGCAAGAGCACGAAAAATTGAGCGGTTCTTATCACAACCGTTCTTTGTGGCAGAAGTTTTTACCGGTTCTCCAGGAAAGTATGTTAGTCTTGCAGAAACAATTAGGGGGTTTCAACTAATCCTTTCCGGAGAATTAGATGGCCTACCCGAACAGGCTTTTTATTTGGTAGGGAACATCGATGAAGCTAGCACGAAAGCTATAAACTTAGAAGAGGAGAACAAATTGAAGAAATGAAATTAAATCTTTATGTACTGACTCCTAAACGAATTATTTGGGATTGTGAAGTGAAAGAAATCATTTTATCTACTAATAGCGGCCAAATTGGTGTATTACCAAACCACGCCCCCATTAACACAGCTGTAGATATGGGTCCTTTGAGAATACGCCTACTCAACGACCAATGGTTAACGGCGGTTCTGTGGAGTGGTTTTGCAAGAATAGTTAATAATGAGATCATCATTTTAGGAAATGATGCAGAACTGGGTAGTGACATTGATCCAGAAGAAGCTCAACAGGCACTTGAAATAGCCGAAGCTAACTTGAGTAGAGCTGAGGGTACGAAAGAATTGGTTGAAGCAAAGCTAGCTCTCAAACGGGCTAGGATACGAGTCGAGGCTATCAATTGGATTCCCCCATCCAATTGAAGACAATCCGAAGGTTTCGTTGATACAAAGAAAAGAAGGGTAGAAAAAGTTATTAGATAGCGAAGCGAAGTAAGTCCAATGCTATCTAGTAATTTTTCTACCTACCTACCTACTATTGGATTTGAACCAATGACTCCCGCCGTATGAAAGCAGTACTCTAACCACTGAGTTAAGTAGGCAATTTATCCTCACAAAAGAAGCCGCATTACTTCGATCGATTATAGATCGAATCCTTTTTATAATCAATACCGCTCCATTATTGGTATGGTATATAGTAAATAGCTCAAAGGAATATCCTACGGCATTAGAGAATATTCATCTTGACAAGAAATTCTCTATATGTTAAGATATCTCTGACAAGGGCTATAGCTCAGTTCGGTAGAGC